TTCGGGACCACGAGAGTTATTTCTTTCGATCTCTATTTTTTTACCCGTACTCGGTCTTGGTATGTACCCCGATTTCGTTCTTTCACTATCAGTTGAAAAGATTGAAGTTATTCTATCTAATTTTTTTTATAGATAGTTTTCATGAATCAAAAAAAGAAAGAATTTATCATTTTGAAAAATGTTCTTTGTACAATCACAAAAAGAATCCTTTTTCTTCTTCTCTTACGTTAAGTAAATGAATTTGAACTGGAGAGAACCCGGTGAATCACTACAATATTGGATTCGCCGGATTCTCTCCAGTTTACACAAAGTTTTTTCTGATATGCGTTGTACACTTTTCTATTCCTATTCGTAAGAACTCCTTTGTGAATTCAATTAGATGTTAATGTAAATGAACCATAACTATGTAGTCCTATTCCTAATAGATTCACCCCAAAATAGCATATCCAAATTATAAGAAATCCAATAGACGCCACAATTGCTGAATTTGTACCCTTCCATTTTTTATTTGTTCTAGTATGTAAATAAATCGCGAATACGATCCAAGTAATAAAAGCCCAAGTTTCTTTTGGATCCCAACTCCAATAGGATCCCCATGCTTCGTTAGCCCATACTGCTCCAGAAAGAATTCCTATGGTTAAAAAGATAAATCCTAGACTAATAACCCGATAACTCCAATAATCCAATTGTTGAATCAATTGTAACCTGTAATAATTCTTTGTAGAAAAAAAAGAAGTATTTTGTAAAACATTACTTCGCTCATTCATGTATTCGATTTCACCAAAGAAAAATGACTTATTTAAATTTAAATAATGATTACGAATATTACTCATAGAAAAAAACTTTCTCTTTTTTCTAACTGTAATCACTAGAAGTGATACTGATAATAATGATCCACATAAAAGGGCCGCATAGCCTAATATCATCATACTTACGTGCATTATTAACCACTCGGATTGAAGGGCGGGTACTAATATTGTGGATTCATGTATTTCAGTTAAAAGACCTGAAGTAGCAAAGCCCTGGGTAAAAATAGCACTTGGGCTAATTATTGTGCTTAGAATATTTTGATTTTTTTTGAAATACGGAACTATATGAATAAGGGAAAGACTCCATGAAAGGAAGATTAACGATTCATATAAATCACTTAGTGGAAAATGTCCCGAATAAACCCAACGAGTAACTAATAATCCTGTTATACAGAAAAAAGTAATTATCATGCCCTTTTCGGATGAATTATATAGTTTTACGATTTTATCGACTAAAAAGGTTATCAAATGAATTGTAATTACAATTGAAATGATCGAAAAAGAAATATGAGTTAATATATGCTCTAAGGTTGAAAATATCATAAAAATTTTTATAAAGAGGAGTCCCCTAATTATACAAAGAGAAATCGGCAATTGAATTCATTATAGGATCTATTTACTTTTTTTAGGAGATAGATTTAGGAGATAGATATGCCGCCACTCGGACTCGAACCGAGATGCTCTAGCACTGCTTCCTAAGAGCAGCGTGTCTACCAATTTCACCATAGCGGCTTGTCTTGAACTTATAATAGCCTATGAATAAGCAATCGTCTAGATTTTAGAATTTAATTGGGTGCAATATTTTTTAGGAAAGATTCAAATTCATGAATAAAAATTGTTTCAAATAGGTATTTGAAGGTTCATTTTCCTCGGTTAGGGTCTTAGTTTTATTGTGTATTTTATACTCTCCTCGACTTGAACTCTTTTAAAACTATATAGCCCTACTCTGAAGTAAGGGATAGAACCCCCACTTACAAATTTTTTTTAATGAACTTTTTTTGATTTATTTGATTTCAAAAATCGAAACCAAAAAATCCATTTCATCAATGAACAAAAAAGCAGAACCTAGTTTGGATCATTCAAAATTTTCACATATTTATCCAAAATAGCTTCGCGAAGTGTTTTTGAGTGGATTGATGGTGAGAGATATATGGGGTCCTATATAGAAATTCAGAGAAAATCCAAAAGGAAGAAAGTTGCACAAAGGGGTTTAGAATTTTACTCAATTAGTTTCAATGATTTTAGTAACGAAAGATTTTCTATCTGCCCTGTTATAGAGAAAAAGTGGATTAAAAAATACTTATATTCTTGTACCACTTATATTCTTGTACCAAATATGTCGGTGGGCAAAATAATACTCCCTGCCTTGGAAATCATAAAATATACGAAAAAGAAATGGAGTATCTTGTGTTTTTTTGCCAACAAAAAAAGAATACTTTTTTTGTTGGCAAATTTATGTACGGAAAACATAAAAATTCTTATTTTACATATTCTAAGAGTGTAATTAATTCCATTCCTATTGATTAACTCAACAGGGAATGGAAATCGGGAATTTTATTTTCGAAATGAAATGACTCGGTTTTTAAGTCAAGCGGGTTCGGATTATTCCAACGTCTTATGTTTTATTACTTATTTTATTTGTTTGTTGCACAAAAAAACTTTTGGAATTCCCAGTGGAAAGAGATTTCCCT